TAAAATAAAAGACGTGGGTATCTAGGGAGTGGTCATTTCAAAATGAATTCTCCCTAGATACATATCTAATTAATTTAATTAATTAAAATGGGTTCGACTGGAAAATAGAAATTACGTTGCAGGTTTAAAATCCATTTCAATTTCAAATTTACTTTATTAGTAAAAAATTTTTTTTTAATGCTTTTTCTATTTTTTTTTAATGCTTTTTCTATTTTTTTTCTAGAATGTCTAATATCTTTTTTACATCTTCTATGTGAAAATGTTCAATTTTGATAAGGTCTTCTTGACTGTTATTCAAAAGGTCCAATAATGTATGTATATTGGACTTTTTAAGACAATTATAGATTCTGGGAGGCAATTCTAATTGGTCAATAAAAATATATTGAAATGCTAGTTCTTTTTTTTGTTTTCTTAGGTTAACTAATCTATTATGAAAAGGAAAAAGGGGTAAAGTAACTTGATGTTGATTGTTCTCTAAATAGAACGTTTCTTCTTCTACATGTATAAAAGGAATAAATAAATTAATCAAATTCCGGGAGGCTTCATGAAGTGCTTCTTTAGGAGTTAAACTTCCATTTGTCCATATTTCTAGAAAAAGAATCTCTTGTTTTTCATTCCCATTCCCATAAGAATGAATACTATGATTCGCGTTTTGAACAGGCATGAATACAGCATCTATAGGATAACTTTTGTCTTCAAAGTTATTTGACATTTTTAGACTATATCCGCGATTCCTCTCGATTTTTAATCCAATACACAAATCTATTGGTTCCGTTAAGGTAGCTATATGCTGTGTATTATCAACGATTTCCACAGAGGGCGGTAAAATTATGTCTCGAGCAGTTATATATCCGGGACCTTGGACACAAATAAGCGCGTTGCGCGTTCCATATAGATTACTTCTTAATACAATCTCGTTCAAATTCATTAAAATTTCATGTACTGATTCTTGAATACCTACTATGTTAGAATAGTCATGTGGTATGTTCTCAGATTTTGCACGTGTAATACATGTTCCTTCGATTTCGCCAAGTAAAGCTCTTCGCATCGCAATGCCTATTGTGTCGGCTTGACCTTTCATAAGTGGAGACAGAATAAAGCGTCCATAATAAAGACGCTTACTGTCTCTTCTTGATTCAACACACTTCCACTGTAGTGTCCGAGTAGATACTTTGACTTTCTCTCGAACCATAGTAATTTTATTTGATCAGATCATTGAATCATTTATTTCTCTTGAAACCCCTTCAGCCTTTATTTAGTTCTATACACGTCTTTTTTTAGGGGGTCTACAACCATTATGTGGCATAGGGGTTACATCTCGTACGAAACTTAAAAGTATACCGCTTCTACGAATAGCTCGTAATGCTGCATCTCTTCCCAGCCCAGGGCCTTTTATCCTTACCTCAGCTCGTTGCATACCTTGATCCACTACTGCTCGAATAGCATTTCCTGCTGCGGTTTGAGCAGCAAAAGGTGTTCCTCTTCTTGTACCCCTGAATCCACAAGTACCCGCGGAGGACCAAGAAATCACCCGACCCCGTACATCTGTAACGGTCACAATGGTATTGTTGAAACTTGCTTGAACATGAATAACTCCCTTTGGTATTCTACGTACATTTTTACGTGAACCACTACGTGTATTTTTACGCGAACCAATCCTTAATATAGGTTTTGCCATATTTTTTCATTTCACAAGAAATATATGGATATATCCATTTCATGTCAAAACGGACTTTTTTTGCCAGCTCCTTGGAAGTGCCTTTTCCTTTACTTTATTTCCTTTAGTAAGATTATCCTTGTCTTTGTTTATGCCTCGGGTTGGAACAAATTACTATAATTCGTCCCCTCCTACGGATTAGTCGACACTTTTCACAAATTTTACGAACGGAAGCCCTTATTTTCATAGTTGTTATTCCTTAATTCTGTGAATATACTTATTGTTGGACGAAAAAAGGTTTCTTGATATTTTTGAGTCTTGAATTGTATCTTCGTGAAAGGAGTGTTTAAATTGAAAAAACCACTTACTCTTTTGAATCCTTGTTATGGAGTCTAGAAAGCGGCTGTTCCCTGATTAACTTATACCTAAGAACTTGCTAAAATTTTTACTTTTTTCTCCTAAAGGTATACCTATACAAAAATAAATATGTCTAATCCTTTGAGAAGCACGACCTAAAAGCAAACAAATCTTTAGTATCTAAACAAAATCGAACCATGCCGTTCGGAAGTGATTCAGAAAGAAAACTTTCATTAATTCATTTTTTTTCTTTAATTTCATTCGAGGTAAAACATCCTAAACTTTTTTTAGCAGGGGTGGTATTACACAACCCCCCTTTTTTCACAAATGGTAAGTTCCGGATATCCAAATTTTATATTAGAAGGATTACCATATATAACACAAAATTTCTCCGCCAATTCTTTTTAGTCGAGCTTCTCGGTCTGTCATTATACCTTGAGAAGTCGAAAGGATTACAATTCCGATTCCGCCTAAAATTCGTGGAATTCGTTGAGAGTTAGAATAGATTCGTAGACCCGGTCGACTTATTCTCTTTAAATTTAAAATAGTTTTATAGGATTCTTTTTTATTTCGTCTATGTTTTAGGGTTAAAATCAAAAAATATTGATTGTTTTCGCGATGTTTCCGTACGTTTTCGATAAAACCCTCTCGTAAAAGTATTTTAACAATGCTTTCGGTGATGTTAGTCGACCCTATCCGAACTGTTCCTTTTCTATTCATGTCAGCATTTCGTATAGAGGTTATTATATCAGCAATAGTGTCTTTCCCCATGATAAGTTAAAATTCCTTACTTATTGTTCTATAATTTTCATATAATCAACATGTTCTTTTTCTTTTATTTATATATAGATATAGACGAATTATATATTAATATATGAATTAAATTATTAATTGTTTTATATTAAGGGTATATGCGTGATACACAATCGATTAATTAATTTTATTTCAATACCATTTTTTTAATCCTATACTAACTATCAATATTTAGGTCTTATAAGACCTCAGGAGCTAATGAAACTATTTTAGTAAAGTTTAATTGTCTCAATTCCCGTGGGATCGCCCCAAAAACTCGAGTTCCTTTTGGATTCCCTTCTTGATCAATGACAACTGCGGCATTGTCATCATATCGTATTATCGTCCCATTGTTACGTTTGAGTTCTTTACAAGTACGTACAATTACAGCTCTGATCACTTCTGATCTTTCTAGAGGAGTATTTGGTATTGCTTCCTTGATTACAGCAACAATAACGTCACCAATATGAGCATATCGGCGATTACTAGCTCCTATTATTCGAATACACATCAATTTTCGAGCCCCGCTGTTGTCTGCTACATTCAAATAGGTTTGTGGTTGAATCATATCATTTTTTTGTATCTCTTCTTTTAATGCAAAGGACGAAGTAAAAAAATATTGTTTGTCAAAAAAATAAAACCGATAATCTTTTTATCCTTAAAAGTTATTTAGCCTTTTCATTCTATATTCCTATTCAGAAATAATGAATTGGGTTTTTATCGGCATTTTTGATGCCGCTATTGAAATAGCTTTTCTGGCTATATTTTCGGGTACACCACCCATTTCATAAAGGATTTTACCCGGTTTAACCACAGCTACCCAATACTCTGGGGATCCTTTCCCAGAACCCATACGCGTTTCCGCGGGTCTTACTGTAACTGGTTTGTCTGGAAATATACGTACCCAAATTTTTCCCCCACGTCGTACATTTCGTGACATTGCTCGTCGCCCTGCTTCTATTTGTCTAGATGTGATCCAAGCGGGTTCAAGTGTTTGAAGAGCATATCTGCCAAAACAAATACGATTCCCACGAGAAGATATTCCCTTTAGTCTTCCCCGATGTTGTTTACGAAATCTGGTTCTTTTTGGGTTATAGTTGATGGGTTTTTTCTAAATTATAAATTCCATCTCTACTACAGAACTGAACGTGAGAGTTTCTTCTCATCCAGCTCCTCGCGAATAAAAGTACTAAAAAAGCTTGTATTAAGATATAGATGTAGTTAATGATTAATCCTATTAATCATGGTCTTTTTTGAAATTTAATCTGATCTCTTATAAATTTGTGTATGTCTTTTTCAAAACGGAATCCAAGATGAATTCTATTTCTATTTATTTAAAAATAACGTAATATCATCATCTCGAAGGTCGTTTTTGTTAGAGTTAGAATATTCTAACAAATCCTTATTTTATCTTTTTCATTTTTTTTTTTTTTTTTCGTATTTTTTAACTTAAAAAAAAATATTCGCCGGCGAATATTTACTCTTTCAATATCTATTTAAGTTTTATGTTTATCCCACGAGGTCTCAGAATCAAAATCAGAATAGATAATAAAGTTTATGGTTTATTCCGCCATCCTGTCCAATGAATTACTAAGATTTGTTTTTCAATAGAATCCTCTATATTCATGGGTTCCGTCGTTCCCATCGCTTCTTGATTAATCATTAGGCCCGAATTCTACAATGGAGCTCTTACATGAAATTTTTAATTTCAGTTTTTAATTTGTTTTTGAGTCAATTTTCTCAGTTTTTATTGGCTCAAGGCTCTTAATTTTTTGTTTTCAGAACAGATTTATTAAATTATTATGAATGAATCTGTATTCATGCTTTATTACATTGCTTTTCTTACAGTGACCTCATAGACTTTCCAAATTGGAATCATATATCATTAATATTAAGTTTTTTCTCTCTTTCTTTCATCCTTCCATTTATCCGCATACTTTTCGATTACCTTTCATAACTTATAATCATATAATAATATTTCGCTATTCTTTGTGTTTTTGTAAAAAAAAATTCAGTTGCTACAATGATATGATCAGTCTATCATATCTTGACTGATTTGTTTGGATCCAGATAATGCAAAGCAATGAGTTGCTTAGGTTATTTATTAATGCTATAGTTATTTGTTGCTCTTATAGGTAAGTTCTTTTTTATTTTTTTTTTTTTTTTTATCAAATCGAATCCTAAACTAACGAGT